TTTTTTTATTATTCTTTATCTCTTCTCCTCACCTCATCATGCGAGATAGAGGAACCATTTGTTATATTATCAGGGTAATGATACATCAACCTGCGAGTTCTTTTTATGAGGCACAAACGGGAGAATTTATCCTGGAAGCAGAAGAACTGCTGAAACTGCGCGAAACCATCACAAGAGTTTATGTACAAAGAACGGGCAAACCCCTATGGGTTGTATCCGAAGATATGGAAAGGGATGTTTTTATGTCAGCAACAGAAGCCCAAGCTCATGGAATTGTTGATCTTGTAGCGATTGAATAAAAAAAAATAGCAGTAAGTTTAAGCAAATCGCCACTTTGCGATTTTCTCTTCTTACTTATTACCGGGTTTAATAATATTCTATTCATCTATTAAATAGAGAAGTAATTCATAATCATCCGGTTAGGATCGATCTAAACCAGCCCATTTATTATGTATACGATTCAACATGCCAACTATTAAACAACTTATTAGAAACACAAGACAGCCAATCAGAAATGTCACGAAATCCCCCGCTCTTGGGGGATGTCCTCAGCGTCGAGGAACATGTACTAGGGTGTATGTGCGACTCGTTCAGATCACCATTGGTAGAAAAAAAAAGGGAAAGAAATTTTCCAGTATCAATGATCAGTACTAGTGAATAGTATAAAATGGAAGGAAGAAGGTCGTTCACTATCTATATATCGAAAACTAAAAAAAAAGATCTATTCAATTCTTCTATTGTATATGAAATTTATGGTTTCCGATGAGAAAAAATTCCTCATTGGTAACAAATAGTTATTCATTAAGCGGGGAAATCCTATTTTCAAAGCCGAAATCTTATGCCTATACTCTTGCAAAAACGGACTAAGAGGGTCAGCTACCCCATCCAATTTTCATAATTAAATACCGTTACTGTATAGGTAGATCTCGTTGTGAAAGACCTATTACTAGATAATTCATAGGTAGAGCCGAAGAATGTAAACTGTACAACTTGCTAATAGCATTGATTAAATGAAGTAAGGGACTCCGGTATATATAGAGGACCTCACCGTTTAAGACATAACCATAGAAACGATGGAATCCACTATTTCGTTATTCATTTCTATTTATTACTTTTTTCTGTTTTTTGATACCTAGTATCAATACTCGTTTCGAGGTAAAATGACTATAAAAAAAGAAAAGACAAATCGTGGTCGGGAAGGTTATAGTAGCAAAAGCCATTGGAATTTTTATTTTATACATTGGAAGAATCCGTTTTGTTATTAATAAACTAGGAAAAGGGAAAAGAATAACTGAAAGAAAGGAAATCAATTAGTTATTCATGAAAGTTTCATTTATTCAATGACTAGAATTAGACGAGGATATATAGCTCGGAGACGTAGAACAAAAATTCGTTTATTTGCATCAAGCTTTCGGGGGGCTCGTTCAAGACTTACTCGAACAATTATTCAACAGAAAATAAGATCTTTGGTTTCGTCTCATCGAGATAGAGATAGGAAAAAGATAGATTTTCGTCGTTTGTGGATCACTCGGATAAATGCAGTAATTCGCGGGAATAGAGTATCCTATAGTTATAGTCGATTAATACACAATCTGTACAAGAGACAGTTGCTTCTTAATCGTAAAATACTTGCACAAATAGCTATATTAAATAGGAATTGTCTTTATATGATTTCTAATGAGATCAGATCATAAAATAAAAAAGGAAATTGTAAGGAATTTGTCAGAATATTTTAAATGGAGTTCGCTGGAGAATGAACTCCGGGAAGGTAGAGTAGAAATTAGTATGATAAAGAGAATATGATAAAGTCGTTCAAAATGAAATGAGCGAATATGTCCAATATCCAATAAAAAAAAGATTTCTTCTTCTTCCCCAATTTTTTTCTTACGATTTTTCGAACAAAATATCAATCTGTGTTTGAGTTCGGATTTTTATTTGGGTTCAATTGAGGAGTAAAGTAAGTCTACTTTTTTTTATTTATTTATGGTTCTAAGACCAGTAGCTCCGGCGGTCGACTCGCTTCTTTCAAATTGTTTCTCATTATTAAGAAAAGGTAACAAAGATAAAATACGAGCTTGTTTTATAGCAATAGTAATTAATCGTTGTTGTTTTAAGGTTAATCTATTTACCCGTCTAGATAATATTTTTCCTTGTTCACTAATAAATCGACTAATTAAACTCATGTTTCTATAATCAATTCGATCCCCCGATTGGATCGGGGGCAAACGCCTACGAAAAGATCGCTTGGATTTAAGAAAGAGTCGCTTGGATTTTTCCATGGTTTGTTTATTCCTTATCCTCAAAATCCTATTTCAATTTGATCCAAAAAGATTTCAAATTCAAAATATAGGATTTGATTTGGCTTTTTTTTAGTTAGTTATATTATGTTAACTAAAATGAAAATATATAGAATAATATGCTATATATAGAATATGTCCTTTTCGTGTTACTTGTAAGAGTGACACACAGGCACTTGATTCGAGTTATTTCTTTATCTCCCCGTGAATCGTATGTTTGTAACAATAGGGACAGAATTTTCTCAATTCCAATCGACTAGGCGTATTGTGTCGATTCTTTTGAGTAATATATCTGGAAACACCCCTTGATTCCTTATTAAGACCGTTTCTAACACAGTTGGTACATTCTAAAATAACCGTTACTCGGACATCTTTACCCTTGGCCATGAACCTCCTTTGCGTTTTTGATTCAACCAATTCTTCTACTTTCTGCGAAAAAAGAAATAAAAAAATAAGAAGTAAAACAACAAACTAATATTTAGGTATATTTTGAATCGAATTCGATTCAATGTACAGTATTTTATTAAAAGATCTTGTATGATCTTCTTGCCCTAGACACATTTCTGTTCTCACAATATTATTTCTAAATGGAATTGGAGAAAACCCGAATTTCGCCGAGGTTGAATCTACTTTTTTATTTCTCTTTCCTCCTTTCTTGATTATACTTCTACTTAATATATTGTATCGAATTCGATTTTTTCTAAAAAAAAAAAGAGGGGGAGGGATTAGTCACAAATCTTTTGATTCTACCTCTAATCTTCTTCACCCCTTCCCATGTCAATAACTAGAATGAAAAAAAAGGGAATGTCAACGCATCCGGAAATAAACGATTGATCTCTATCAAAAGACCTGCTAAAGCCCCAAACCATAGAGTACTTAGTACCGGTGCCACGGAAAGATATGTTTTTAGATCTCGCATTTTAAATCCTCCTTCTTTATTCTTTTTATTTATTGTATTATTTATTGTAATGCCTAATGTTAATACATATATGATCCGATATAATATATATGTAAGTAGTTAAGGACCGCTTGTATTTGTACACGGAATTCCTAATTCCAATTGAAATCTACAATGATTCGGTAGATAAGATTTTTCTTTTCTTAAAACCGAAAAAGACGTCCCTTCCGACTGAGCATTCCCAAAAAATATTCCCTTTTTTAGTTATTTTTTACGATGGGTTTCATATTCATGTGTATATAAGCCTTCTACTATTATTATATGTTACATGAGAATAAAAAAAAGAAATGGCAAGATAACTTGGATATATCAATGGAGAAAATAAGGATTTTGAAAACAAGACAGGGATTCTATAAAATGACACTGTAGACCAATTGAAAGGGATGTAGCGCAGCTTGGTAGCGCGTTTGTTTTGGGTACAAAATGTCACGGGTTCAAATCCTGTCATCCCTACCTATTACTTCTCGTCTGAGCAGTAACGAGGGATTTATTGAAATCGATTAAAATCAGGCATACATAATCTTTTTTTATTATATCATATTCTATATGATAGTCTTATGCATACAAGATGTATTCGGGTTATAAAAAAAATCCTCTTCTTTTTTTTTTAGTTTTAGCTAGTGTGATAATGATAAGAAGATAAGAAAGCGCTCTTAGTTCAGTTCGGTAGAACGTGGGTCTCCAAAACCCGATGTCGTAGGTTCAAATCCTACAGAGCGTGATTCCATTCTTGGTTAGGTTAGTCCCAAAATTACAATTAAATAATTGACCAGTAATCTTAATTTGACCTCCTTTGGATTAAAGAAAAGAGGAGGTCAATTAAAAAAAAAAGATGTTAATTAATTTAATCAAAGATCCAACTGATCACCACGTCTGTATTGTAAATATGCAGTTACAAATAATCCAGCTAAAGTAATAGGAATTAGACCTAAGACAATTCCAAATAGAAAAACTTCAATCATTTCAATTTTTTTGAAAGGGAAAAAGGAGAGGTAATATCTATCCCTACATATTAATCCGCATTGCCCATGAATCTCAATGACCACTAATTGGAAATTGACTCTCTAAGGAAATATAGAGTCTATCAATACCACAGAAAGATTTCTTTTTATGCGTTGTGTTCATTCAATTAATTTCAAATAAGTCGTATCTTGGTCAGACCAATAAAGAGAGCTGAGGTTATAGTTAAAGCTGCTAGTAGAAAACCGAAATAACTAGTTATAGTAAGCATGAAGATGAAGGAGCTAAATGAAATGTGTTCTTTTTATACATATGTTTAGAAAGCACTTCCCTAAATTTCAATATACGAAGATAAGCAAAAATACCAATTCAAATGAAAGAATAAGTTCAATTGATAGTTGTTAATTCATCAATCATTATAGACGGGATTAACAAAAACATAGAGTAAGGGAGGTAGAAAAAGAGATCAATTAATCATTTGTAATGTCTACCTATCCCTTAATTTCGAATCAAGTGATTCATTAGATAATTCTTGAGTAGACTAATATTAAAATAATAAAATAGTAAGAAATTCGAATCCATATAGAACAAAATTTGAAAATCATTTATCTTTTCTTTTGATCTTTTTTTTTAATCGTATCGAATCTATTTTTCGATTTTAGAATAAAGAGTGACCTTATAACAATAACACCTTTTTTTCTTGTCATTTGAGATATTATGTGAATGAATCTACTCCTGAATTTAATGAGTAAAAATGAAAATAAATAAAGTAAAAATAACAAAGG